AAAGGTCCGGAATTCAAAACTTCGGATTCTGAGGAAAAAGAGGCAAAAGAAAAGGAAAAAACAAAGGAGGAGAAAAAGGAAGAGAATGAACGGATAGCAATAGCAGAAAATTGGGATACTATTCTATTTGCTCAAACAATAAGAGGTTCTATGTTAGTAACACAATCGATTCTTAGAAAATACATCGTATTGCCTTCATTGATAATAGCTAAAAATCTCGGCCGTATGTTATTATTTCAATTCCCCGAGTGGTACGAGGATTGGAAGGAGTGGAATAGAGAAATGCATGTTAAATGCACCTATAATGGTGTTCAATTATCAGAAACAGAATTTCCGAAAGACTGGCTAACAGACGGTATTCAAATAAAGATCCTATTTCCTTTCTGTCTGAAACCTTGGCACAGATCTAAGCTACGATTCGATCATAGAGATCGAATGAAAAAGAAAGAAAAAAAAGAAAATTTTGGTTTTTTAACAGTCTGGGGGATGGAAACTGAACTACCTTTTGGTTCTCCCCGAAAACGACCTTCCTTTTTTGACCCCATTTGGAAAGAACTCGAAAAAAAAATTAGAAAAGTGAAAAAGAAATGTTTTCTAGTTCTAAGAGCTTTAGGAGAAAGAAAAAAATGGTTTCTAAGGGTCTTAAAAGAAAAAACAAGATGGATTCTCAAAACAGTTCTATTTATAAAAAGAATAATAAAAGAGTTTGCAAAAGTAAATCCAATTTTCTTATTTGGATTGAGGAAAGTATATGAACCAAATGAAAATAGAAAAGATTCTATAATTAGTAATAAGATTAACCATGAATCGATCATTCGAATTAGATCTGTGGATTGGACAAATTATTCACTGACAGAAAAAAAAATGAAGGATCTGGCTGATAGGACAACCACAATCCGAAATAAAATAGAAAGGATTACAAAAGACAAGAGAAAAATATTTCTAACTCCAAATAGAAAGATTAGTCCTAACGAGACAGGTTGTGATGATAAAAGATCGGAATCACAGAAACATATTTGGCAGATATCAAAAAGAGGAGGTGCCCGATTAATACGTAAATGGCACTATTTTATGAAATCTTTCATTGAAAGAATCTATATGGATATCTTTCTATGTAACATTAATATTCCCAGAATAAATGCACAACCTTTCCTTGAATTTGAATCAACAAAAAAAATTATCGACAAAGACATTTACAATGATGAAAGAAATAAAGAAGGAATTGATGAAACAAATCAAAATGCAATTCACTTTATTTCGACTATAAAAAAGTCTCTTTCTAATATTAGTAATAAGAAATCACAGATTTATTGTGACTTATCTTCCTTGTCCCAAGCATATGTATTTTACAATTTATCAAAAATCCAAATTATTAATAAGTATTACTTGAGATCTGTACTTCAATATCGCGGAGCATATCTTTTTCTTAAGGATAGAATAAAGGACCATTTTGGGACACGAGGAATATTGGATGCCAAATCAAGGTCTAAGAAACTTCCGAATTCTGGAATGAATGAATGGAAAAATTGGTTAAGGGGTCATTATCAATACAATTTATCTCAGACTAGATGGTCTAAATTAGTACCGCAAAAATGGCGAAATAGAGTCAATCAACGTCGTATGATTCAAAATAAAGACTCAAAAAAAGATTCATATGAAAAAGAAAAAGACCAATTAATTCATTACGAGAAACAAAATAATTATGTAGTGAACTCATTACCGAGTCAAAAAGAAAAATTTAAAAAACACTACAGATATGATCTTTTATCACATAAATATATTTATTATGAAGACAGGAAGGACTCATATATTTATGGATCGCCATTCCAAGTAAATGGAGACCGAGAGATTCCATATAATTACAACATGCCTAAACCCGAATCATTTTATGTACCCGGGGGTATAGCTATTAATGATTATCTAGGGGAAGGGTCTATTATTGATACGGGGAAAAATCCGGATAGAAAATATTTGGAGGGGAGAATTCTCCATTTTTTTCTTAGAAAGAATATCGATATTGAGACTTGGACCGATATAGATACTGGAACCAACATTAATAAAAATACTAAGACTGGGACTAATGATTATCAAATAATTGATAAGAAAAATCTTTTTTATCTCACGATTCATCAAGAAATCAACCCATCCAATCAAAAAAAAACCTTTTTTTTTGATTGGATGGGAATGAATGAAGAAATGCTACATCGTCCCATATCGAATCTAGAACCCTGGTTCTTCTCAGAATTTGTGCTACCTTATGATGCATATAAGATTAAACCGTGGATCATACCAATCAAATTACTTATTTTCAATTTGAATGGAAATGAAAACATTAGTGAAAATAAAAACATCAACAGAAATCAAAAAAAGGATCTTCGTCTATCATCTAATCAAAAAGAATATCTTGAATTAGAGAATCGAAATCAAGAAGAAAAAGAACAGCTGAGTCAAGGGAATCTTGGATCAGATCCACGAAACCGACAAAAAGATCTTGAAAAAGATTCCGCGGAATCAGACATTAAAAAACGTAGAAAGAAAAGACAATTCAAGAGCAATAAGGAAGCGGAACTCGATTTCTTCCTGAAAAGGTATTTGCTTTTTCAATTGAGATGGGATGATCCTTTGAATCAAAGAATTCTTAATAATATCAAGGTATATTGTCTCCTGCTTAGGCTGATAAATCCAAGGGAAATTGCTATATCCTCTATTCAAAGAGGAGAAATGCGCCTGGATGTAATGCTGATTCAGAAGGATCTAACTCTTACAGAATTGATAAAAAGGGGAATATTGATTATCGAACCGGTTCGTCTGTCTATAAAATGGGATGGACAATGGATTATGTATCAAACCATAAGTATTTCATTGGTCCATAAGAATAAGTACCAAACTCATCGAATATGCCGAGAAAAAAAATATGTTGATGAAGATTATTTCGATAGATCCATTGCACAACATGGAAAGGTACTTGTGAATGGAGATGAAAATAATTATGCTTTGCTTGTTCCTGAAAATATTCCATCTCCTAGACGTCGTAGAGAATTGAGAATTCTAATTTGTTTGAATTCCGAGAATGAGAATGTTGTGAATAGAAATTCAGTATTTTTCAATGGCAACAACGTAAAGAACTGTGTGCAATTTTTGGATGAGGACAAGCATTTTGATACAGATATAAATAAATTTATCCAATTCAAATCGTTTCTTTGGCCCAATTATCGATTAGAAGATTTAGCTTGTATGAATCGCTACTGGTTTGATACCAATAATGGCAGTCGTTTCAGTATGTCAAGGATACATATGTATCCACGAGTCAGAATTAGTTGATGGTGTATTTCCTATATATCTATATCACGTGTCATATCCGGTATATAAAGGTATACAAATGTACACACACGTTGTGTTACATTAGATTCTGATACATGATACTGATTCAATGATGTATCATATCAATTGGATCTAGGAATGAATCGGCAGAATTTTCTTAAGTCCCAATCATTCCCTTTTGTGGGTGTAGAAATGTACCGTCTCCTTCTATCGAATCCAATTTTCAATTGGATTCGATAGAAAATGAATAAATCCAGATTATTTTATTGTGTGTACCAGATCTAAATGACTGGCATTATTATTATTCCTGATCGGTAAAATCCATATCTGTGGAAAAGAAAGAAAAAAAAGAGAGAGAGAAGAATTCTTTTTATGGTAAAAAATTCATTCATCTCAGTTATTCCGCAAGAAGAAAAAGAAAAAAACAAAGGGTCTGTTGAATTTCAAGTATTCAGTTTCACCAATAAGATACGGAGACTTACTTCACATTTGGAATTGCACAGAAAAGACTATTTATCTCAGAGAGGTCTGCGGAAAATTCTGGGAAAACGTCAACGTATACTAGCTTATTTGTCAAAGAAAAATAGAGTACGTTATAAAGAATTAATTGGTCAGTTGGATATTCGGGAACCAAAAACTCGTTAATTTGAAAATTCGTTTGAATTATTTGCTTTATTAGATCTTGAATTTTGATGAACCTCGTTTCGTTTTCAGCAATTCATGAAATAATGAATCGGGGAAGAAAACATATGACTGTACCGGATATAAGAAAAGACTTCATGATAGTCAATATGGGTCCTCACCACCCATCAATGCATGGTGTTCTTCGACTCATCGTTACTCTAGATGGTGAAGATGTTATTGATTGTGAACCCGTATTGGGTTATTTACACAGAGGGATGGAAAAAATTGCGGAAAACCGAACAATTATACAGTATCTACCTTACGTAACACGTTGGGATTATTTAGCTACTATGTTCACAGAGGCAATAACGGTAAATGCACCAGAACAATTGGGAAATATTCAAGTACCTAAAAGAGCCAGCTATATCAGAGTCATTATGCTGGAGTTGAGTCGTATAGCTTCTCATTTGTTATGGCTTGGGCCTTTTATGGCGGATATCGGTGCACAGACTCCTTTCTTCTATATTTTCAGAGAGAGGGAATTGCTATATGATCTATTCGAAGCTGCCACAGGTATGCGAATGATGCATAATTATTTCCGTATCGGGGGAGTAGCTGCTGATCTACCTCATGGCTGGATAGATAAATGTTTGGATTTCTGCGATTATTCTTTAACAGGAGTTGTTGAATATCAAAAGCTTATTACGCGGAATCCCATTTTTTTGGAACGAGTTGAAGGAGTGGGCATTATTGGTGGAGAGGAAGCAATAAATTGGGGTTTATCAGGACCAATGCTACGAGCTTCCGGAATGCAATGGGATCTTCGTAAAGTTGATCATTATGAGTGTTACGATGAATTCGATTGGGAAGTCCAATGGCAAAAAGAAGGAGACTCATTAGCTCGTTATTTAGTACGAATCAGTGAAATGACGGAATCCATAAAAATTATTCAACAGGCTCTGGAAGGAATTCCGGGGGGGCCCTATGAGAATTTAGAAGTCCGTCGCTTTGATAAAGCAAGGGATTCCGAATGGAATGATTTTGAATATCGATTC